AGATTGTACAATGATGAAAATGAACAAAAATGCTTGCACAAAACATATGATCCTCTTTTGAATGGACCATATCGCGGAACAATAAAAAAATTATATTCAAAGAATGATTTAATCAGCAATAGAAATAGAACAACGGAAGATGCCATAGAAACGTTTTGGATAAATAAGATTCATGATATACTTTATATATATAATGATTCCCGAAAATTTGAACATCAAAAAAATTTACTTGATGGGGAATCGGTATTGAATTTGATTGGAAATTCTTTATCCTCAATATCAATAGGGAAATTTTCTTTTGAATCCACACATAGTTTTAATTTGAAAAAATTTTCTTTGTTGTCTTTATTAGCAGAACAAAAAACGATTGATTTAGAAAGTAAAGCAAAAGCTTTAAAATTTCGAATTGATGGAATTACAACTGATCTCAATGATGAAACGACAATTAGAAATAAATCTATTGGAATAGAAGAAATTTTGAAAAAGGTTCCTCGATGGTCATATAAATTGACCAATGGTTTAGAAGAAGAGGACGAAAATGAAGAAGAATCAACGGAAGATCCCGGGCTTCGTTCAAGAAAAGCCAAACGTGTGGTAATTTATACTGATAACGATCAAAATACCAATTCTATTACTACTAATAATAGTATTAGTAATAATGATGAAGTGGAAGAAGTAGCTTTGATACGTTACTCACAACAATCTGATTTTCGTCGGGATATAATCAAAGGATCCATGCGTGCTCAAAGACGTAAAACAGTTACTTGGGAAATGTTTCAAGCAAATATGCATTCTGCACTTTTTTTGGATCGAATAGACAAAACATTTTTTTTCTCTTTTTTTGATATATCTGAAATGAGAAATAGAATTTTTAGGAATTGGCTGAGAAGAGAACCAGAATTGAGAATTTCCGAATGTGAAGAAGAGACAAAAGAAAAGGGGAAAAAATACAAGGAAAAGAAAGAGGAAAATAAACGGATACGGATAGCAATATCCGAAACTTGGGATACCATTATATTTGCTCAAGCAATAAGGGGTTCCATGTTAATAACGCAATCTTTTCTTAGAAAATACATTATATTGCCCTCATTGATAATAGCTAAAAATATCGGTCGTATATTATTATTCCAATTCCCCGAGTGGGACGAGGATTTGAAAGAATGGAATAGGGAAATGCATGTTAAATGCACCTATAATGGTGTTCAATTATCAGAAACAGAATTTCCAAAGGATTGGTTAACAGACGGTATTCAGATAAAGATTCTATTTCCTTTCTGTCTGAAACCTTGGCGAAAGCCTAAGGTACGATCTAATCTAACGAAAAAAAAAAGAAAAAAAGAAAATTTTTGTTTTTTAACAATCTGGGGAATGGAAGCAGAGCTTCCCTTCGGTTCTCCCCGAAAACAATCTCCTTTTTTTGAACCTATTTATAAGGAACTCGAAAAAAAAATTCGAAAAGTAAAAAAGAAATTTTTTCGAGTTTTAAGAGTTTTCAAAGAAAGAAAAAAATGGTTTCTGAAAGTTAGGAAAGAAAGAACGGGATGGATCCTCCCAATAGTTCTAATTCGAAAACAAATAATGAAAGAATTTGAAAAAGTAAACCCAATTTTCTTATTTAAATTGAGTAAAGTGAAAGTATATGAACCACATGAAAAGAAAAAAAATGACAAAACTCCTAATAAGATTACTCGTGAATCGAGTATTCAAATTCGATCTATGAATTGGACAAGTTATTCACTCATAGAAAAAAAAATGAAAGATCTTGCCGATAGGACACTCACAACAAGGAATCAAATAGAACAAATCACAAAAGACAATAAAAAAATAGCTATAATTTGTGATGGTAAAAGATTGGAATCGTGTAAAAATATTTTTCAGATACTCAAAAGACAATACATTCGATTATTACGTAAATCAGATTATTTTATGAAATCTTTCATCGAAAAAATATACATAAATATCTTCCATATTTTCAGTATCAATATACAACTTTTCTTTGAATCAAAAAAAAAAAATTTGAATAAATCTACCATTTACAACGATGAAACAAATCAAAATACAATGAACTTTATTTCGACTCTAAAAAAGTCCTTTTCTAATAGTATTAATAGTACTACTCTTATTACTGAAATTAGTAATAATTCAAATATTTATTACAACTTATCCTCCTTGTCTCAAGCATATGTATTTTACATATTATCGCAAACTCAATTATTTAACAAGTATGACTTGAGATCTATACTTCACTATGACAGAACTTATCCATTTCTTAGGGATACAATTAAGAATTATTGTATGACACAAGGAATATTTGATACCAAATCAAGGTACAAGAAAATTCATAAGTCTGAAATAAATGAATGGAAAAACTGGTTAAGGGATCATTATCAATACAAATTATCTCAGACGAAATGGTTTCGATTAGTACCCCAAAAATGGGGAAATAAAGTAAATAAACATTATATAATTCAAAATAAAGATAAAGACTCAATAAAATTGGATTCATATAAAAAAGAAAAAGACCAATTAATTCATTACATGGAACAAAATCATAATTATGATGCGGTGGATTCATTAACAAGTCAAAAAGAAAAATTGAAAAAACACTACAGATATGATCTTTTATCACATGAATATATGAATTATGGGAATAGAGAGGACTCATATATTTATGAATCTACATTACAAGTAAATGGGAACCAAGAAATTCCATATAATTTATACACAATGAAAGCCGAATCATATTATATATTAATAACTATAGTTATTAATGATTACCTAGAGGAAGGATATATTGTTGATATGGATCAAAATATGAATAGAAAATATTTTGATTCTAGAATTCTTTGTTTTTCTATTAGAAAAAATATTGATATTGAAGCTTGGATCAATGCGCATATCGATACCAAGATTAATAAAAATCTTAAGACTGAAACTAATAATTATCAAAAACTTGAAAAAAAAAAACTTTTTGTTTTTGATTGGATAGGAATGAATGAAGAAAGATTATATCATAAGATATCAAATCCAGAACCTTGGTTCTTCCCAGAATTTGAGCTACTTTTTAATGCGTATAAAATTAAACCACAGATCATACCAATTCAATTACTTTTTTTTAATTTTTATTTCTATGAAAATCTTAGTCAATCTAATAACATTAACTTAAATCAAAAAAAGAATCCTCATATATCATCTAATCAAAAAGAATATCTTGAATTTTCAAATTCCAACCAAGAAAAAAATGAACAACAAGGCCAAGGAGATCTTAGATCAGATCTAAGAAAACAAAAAAAAAAAAAAGATGTTGAAGAGAATCATACGAAATCAGAAATTAAAAAACATAAAAAGAAAAAACAATCCAAAAGCAATAAGGAAGCAGAACTCTATTTTTTCTTGAAAAAATATTTCCTTTTTCAATTAAGATGGGATGACTCCTTGAATCAAAGAATGATCGATAATATCAAGGTATATTGTCTCCTACTTAGACTAATAAATACAAAGGAAATTGTTATATCCTCGATTCAAAGAGGAGAGATGTGTCTGGATGTGATGCTGATTCAAAAGGATCTAGCTCTTACAGAACTAATAAAAAAAGGAATATTGATTATCGAACCAATTCGTCTATTTCTAGAAAGGGGTGTAAAATTGATTATATATCAAACCATAGGTATTTCATTGATCAATAAGAACCAAACTAATGGAAAATACCTAAAAAAAAGATATGTTGATAAGAAAAGTTTCGATAGATACATTGGACGATATAACAATATGCTTGCGAATGGAGACAAAAATCATTATGATTTTTTTGTTCCTGAAAATATTCTATCTCCTAGACGTCGTAGAGAATTAAGAATTCGAATTTGTTTCAATTCCTGTAATTGGAATGTTGTGGATAGAAATCCAGCATTTTGCAATGAAAACAAGATAAAAAACTACAGACAATTTTTGAATAAGCATCTTAATACAGATACAAATAAATTCACTAAATTCAAATTCTTTCTTTGGCCCAATTACCGATTAGAAGATTTAGCTTGTATGAATCGTTATTGGTTTGATACCAATAATGGCAGTCGATTCAGTATGTCAAGGATACATATGTATCCGCGATTCAGAATTATCTAATGATATATTTCCTATCTAATCGCGAAATATCTAGTAGATAAAAGCAAAAAAAAAAATATACATATATCCTGTTACATTCTAGTACATGATACTTGATTAAATAGTGTATTTATATCCATTCAACTGGATCTAGGAGGAAATCCGCAGAATCTTTTTTTTTTTTTATATACAAAGAAATCATTCTCTTTCGTGAATGCAAAAATACCCTTTTCTATTTTCTATCTAATCAAATTTTCAATTCGATTTGGATGAAGTCAAAAAGTGGTATATGAATAAATCTAAATTTTTATCTGGTAGAGACAAAAATTACTGGCATAATAATTTATTATTTTTCCCGATCGGTAAAATCCACAAAAAAGAAAGAAAAAGATGAAAAAAATTTATGATCAAAAATTCATTCATCTCAGTTATTCCACAAGAAGAAAAAGAGAAAAACAAGGGATCTGTTGAATTTCAAGTATTCAGTTTCACCAATAAGATACGTAGACTTACTTCCCATTTAGAATTGCACAAAAAGGATTTTTTATCGCAAAGAGGTCTACGAAAAATTCTGGGAAAACGTCAACGACTGCTGACTTATTTGTCAAAGAAAAATGGAGTACGTTATAAGAAATTAATTGGTCAGTTGGATATTCGGGAACCAAAAATTCATTAATTTAAAAATTTCAAGATTCGTTTTGAATTTATTATTAGTTATGAGATTTTTCCTTTTAATGAAAAATTTAGGAAATAATGAATCGGGGAAGAAAAAATATGACTGTACCGGATACAAGAAAGGGTTTGATGATAGTCAATATGGGTCCTCACCACCCATCAATGCATGGTGTTCTTCGACTGATCGTTACTCTCGAGGGTGAAGATGTTATTGACTGTGAACCCATATTGGGCTATTTACACAGAGGAATGGAAAAAATAGCAGAAAACCGAACAATTATACAATATCTGCCTTATGTAACACGTTGGGATTATTTAGCTACTATGTTCACAGAGGCAATAACGGTAAATGCGCCAGAACAGTTGGGAAATGTTCAAGTACCCCAAAGAGCGAGTTATATAAGAGTAATTATGCTAGAACTGAGTCGTATAGCTTCTCATTTGTTATGGCTTGGACCTTTTATGGCGGATATTGGTGCACAGACTCCCTTTTTCTATATTTTCAGAGAGAGGGAATTACTATATGATTTATTTGAAGCTTCTACAGGTATGCGAATGATGCATAATTATTTCCGTATCGGAGGAGTAGCCGCTGATCTACCTTATGGATGGATAGATAAATGTTTGGATTTCTGCGATTATTTTTTAACCAGAGTTGCTGAATATGAAAAACTTATTACGCGGAATCCCATTTTTTTGGACCGAGTTGAAGGAGTGGGCATTATTGGTGGGGAGGAAGCAATAAATTGGGGCTTATCAGGACCCATGTTACGAGCTTCTGGAATACCATGGGATCTTCGTAAAGTTGATCATTATGAGTGTTACAATGAATTCGATTGGGAAGTCCAATGGCAAAAAGAAGGAGATTCATTAGCTCGTTATTTAGTACGAATAGGTGAAATGACGGAGTCCATAAAAATTATTCAACAGGCTATAGAAGGGATTCCGGGGGGGCCCTATGAGAATTTGGAAGTCCGACGCTTTGATTTTGATAGAGCAAAAAATTCTGAATGGAATGATTTGGAATATGGATTCATTAGTAAAAAACCTTCACCCAATTTTGAATTGTCGAAACAAGAACTTTATATGAGAGTAGAAGCCCCAAAAGGAGAATTAGGAATTTATATGATAGGAGATAATAGTGTTTTCCCTTGGAGATGGAAAATTCGTCCACCCGGTTTCATCAATTTGCAAATTCTTCCCCAATTAGTTAAAAGAATGAAATTGGCTGATATCATGACGATACTAGGTAGTATAGATATCATTATGGGAGAAGTTGATCGTTGAAATGATAATTGATATGACAGAAGTGCAAGCTATCAATTCTTTTTCTAGTTCGGAATCCGTAAAAGAAGTCTATGGGCTCATATCGCTGTTTATCCCCATTTTGTCCCTTATATTAGGAATCATAATAGGGGTACTCGTAATTGTGTGGTTAGAAAGAGAAATATCCGCAGCGATACAACAACGTATTGGGCCTGAATATGCTGGCCCATTGGGAATTCTTCAAGCTATAGCGGATGGGACCAAACTACTTTTTAAAGAGGACCTTTTCCCATCTAGAGGTAATATTCGTTTGTTTAGTATTGGACCGTCTCTAGCGGTTATATCGATTCTACTAAGTTATTTAGTAATGCCCTTCGGGTATCGTCTTGTTTTAGCCGATCTCAGTATCGGTGTTTTTTTATGGATCGCCATTTCAAGTATTGCCCCTATTGGGCTTCTTATGTCAGGATATGGCTCGAATAATAAATATTCTTTTTCGGGTGGTCTACGGGCTGCTGCTCAATCTATTAGTTATGAAATACCATTAACTCTATGTGTGTTATCAATATCTCTACGTGCGATTCGTTGGAACATGAACTTTTTCCTTCTCTACTCGAAATAAAGAAAAGAGCTTGAATGTATTGAATAGATATTCCCCTTTTTATTTATCATTCGGATTGATGAGTTAAACCAGATAGTTATATGAGTGAAAGAAAACAGCCTCTAAATTCGCAGTAAGAAGACAAAATCTCATTCCCTATGTACAAGAATAAAATGGAAGTAAACATAAGATAAGCAGTGTAAACAGTTTACCCCAAGATTAGATTCTTTGATTAGTTATCATATCTTGAAGCGGGCACAAAAGATCAACTGTATGGAGTTTCCACTACTGTTTTGTATGTATTACCATACCTGGGATCAATCTAAAATAGTGGACGGTTAGAAACACTAAGGTACACAAAAGATTAGTAATGGAGATAGTTTTAGGTAGGAAAAAAGAGGTATTTCCACATAAAAAGAATCATAAGAAGGGCTTTAAGTTGGTAGAAATGATCAAGCAGTACTTCCTCAAAATTCCGATCTAGAGTATGCTCCTATTCACTGATTAAGGGAATGACTATAAAGAACGAATTAATCCTTTTTTCGAAGTAGCTTCTTCTCAGAAAGAAGAACAGGAACAAAAGAAATGGAATACATACAATAATACAGACAATAAAAATATATATAGATAGAATAAGAAAAATGAAGAAAAAAAAAATAAATATTTTTTTCTTCTATCCATACATATGGAATTCTTATCATGATTCATGAAATGAACTAGTCTCTAATTCTTTAATATCTATTGACATAACAAGTATTTTATTAAAGGATTAAGTTATTACTGAAACAAAGATAAATTTGAATTCTAAAGGATGAGAATGAGATCAATTCGGAAGTGTTTTTTTTTCTTATTCTAGCAGACGGAATTTCATTGGTCTAATTTGGGATTATGTGATGTATCTTTATTCTTCTATTTACCTACAAAGATGTTGACGAAATCGGTCCTTACATTTATTTGTAACCATAGAGGAGCCGTATGAAGCTGAGGTCTCATGTACGGTTTTGGAATAGCGATAGGAACAGTGAGTGATGTTATTATCGACTATGATTATCTAATAGTTTAAGTACAGTTGATATAGTTGAGGCGCAGTCAAAATATGGTTTTTGGGGGTGGAATCTATGGCGTCAACCTATAGGATTTATAGTTTTTCTAATTTCTTCTCTAGCAGAATGTGAGAGATTACCTTTTGATTTACCAGAAGCAGAAGAGGAATTAGTAGCAGGTTATCAAACCGAATATTCAGGTATCAAATACGGTTTATTTTACGTTGCTTCTTACCTAAATTTATTAGTTTCTTCATTATTTGTAACAGTTCTTTACTTAGGTGGGTGGAATTTATTTATTCCATACATATTCATTCCCGAACTTTTGGTAAAAAATAAAATGGCTGTAGTCTTTGGAATGACAATTGGTATCTTTATTACATTAGTTAAAGCTTATTTGTTTCTGTTCATTTCTATCACAACAAGATGGACTTTACCTAGGATGAGAATGGATCAGCTATTAAATCTTGGATGGAAATTTCTTTTACCTATCTCTTTAGGTAATCTATTATTGACAACTTCTTTTCAACTTGTTTCACTATAAATAATAGAATATGATAACGATATTCTAGATTCCTAACCTTTCTCAAACAAGAAAAAGAAACATCACTTTATTCATGGATATCTACAATATGTTCCCTATGGTGACTGGGTTCATAAATTACGGTCAACAAACAATACGAGCTGCAAGGTACATTGGTCAAAGTTTTATAATTACCCTATCTCACACAAATCGTTTACCTGTAACTATTCAATATCCTTATGAAAAATCAATCGCATCAGAGCGTTTCCGTGGTCGAATTCACTTTGAATTTGATAAATGTATTGCTTGTGAAGTATGTGTTCGTGTATGTCCAATAGATCTACCCGTTGTTGATTGGAGATTAGAAAAAAATATAAAAAAAAAACAATTGCTTAATTACAGTATTGATTTTGGATTCTGTATATTTTGTGGTAACTGTGTCGAGTATTGTCCAACAAACTGTTTATCAATGACTGAAGAATATGAACTTTCCACTTATGATCGTCACGAGTTGAATTATAATCAAATTGCTTTGGGACGATTACCGATGTCAGTAATTGGAGATTACACAATTCAAACAGTTCTGAATTGGACTCAAATCAAAATAGACAAGAATAAACTACCTGATTCGAGAACGATTACCAATTACTAAGATTTTGTTTTAATATAGAACTTTTTTTCATTTTGGTTGATTAGTAACTCTTAATACTAACTATAATATAACCATTTAGTATTGAGAATTATTGTTTGATTTAAGCTGAAAATACATTTTCCTCATAATTTATTTCGGAATAAACAATTTGAATTACTCTTTTTCGAATAAAAATAGGAATAAGATTAAATTCAATTAGAAACATTTCATATACAAGAAAAAATAGAGTAACCCTTTTTCTGAATCATTCAGTAAGGTCATGAAATATTTCGACTTATTTATCTCTTATTTTATACATAATGGATTTACTTGGACCAATACATGATATTCTTGTAATATTTCTGGGATCAGTTCTTATATTAGGGGGTTTGGGAGTAGTATTACTTACCAATCTAATTTATTCTGCCTTTTCATTGGGATGGGTTCTTTTTTGTATATCCTTATTCTATATTTCATCAAACTCCTATTTTGTAGCTGCTGCGCAGCTCCTTATTTATGTGGGAGCCATAAATGTCTTAATTATATTTGCTGTAATGTTCATAAGTGGTTCAGAATATTCTAATGATTCCCATCTTTGGACCATTGGGGATGGGGTCACTTCAGTGGTTTGTACAAGTATTTTTTTTTCACTAATTACTACTATCCCAGATACATCATGGTACGGGATTATTTGGACTACAAGATCAAACCAAATTATAGAACAGGACCTAATAAGTAATGTTCAACAAATTGGGATTCATTTATCAACAAATTTTTATCTTCCGTTTGAACTTATTTCGATAATTCTTTTAATTTCTTTAATAGGTGCAATTACTATGGCTCGTCAATAATAAATACTTAGAATTTCAAATTCTAAATCAAATAAAAAATAGAAAGGTTTTCGTTAAATTTATTGCCAATACCCTCTTTTCTTTTGTAATTGTTCTATTTTAGTCAAGTGAATCGGTTGAATTGTTATTCGTATTGAAATTTGATGAGGAATTAGTCAATGATGTTCGAACATGTACTAGTTTTGAGTGTATATTTATTTTCTATCGGTATCTATGGATTGATCACAAGTCGAAACATGGTTAGAGCACTTATGTGTCTTGATCTTATACTAAATTCGGTTAATATTAATCTCGTAACATTTTCTGATTTATTTGATAGTCGACAATTAAAAGGAGACATTTTCTCAATCTTTGTTATAGCTGTTGCAGCTGCTGAAGCAGCTATTGGTCTAGCTATTGTTTCGTCGATCTACCGTAACAGAAAATCAACTCGTATCAATCAATCCAACTTGTTGAATAATTAGTAGCAATAATCATAAATAACCATATAAATAAAGACATATTAAGACATATATATAATATTTATTGTATAATTTAGAATTTATCTATATAATATATTCATATTGATCTGATTAACCAATTTGAATTCGCATGTGCTATGACCACGTTTGTGAAAAGTCAGAATTTCTTAGCCCTTTCCTATGAACAGATTTAGAAATATTAATCCATCTAAAGATGGATTAATAAAATTTGATAAACCACTGATTCGTCTGGTGTTTATAATATTATAATATAAATATATGATTCATTTACTATGGATTTTACCAGACCAGATCGAAAAGTTTTATGTTCAAAACTGGAATTTGTAGACCCAATGTCGCATTCAGTAAAAATTTATGATACATGTATAGGGTGTACTCAATGTGTACGAGCCTGTCCCACAGATGTATTGGAAATGATACCTTGGAATGGATGTAAAGCTAAACAAATTGCTTCTGCGCCAAGAACCGAGGACTGTGTAGGTTGTAAGAGATGTGAATCTGCTTGCCCAACAAATTTTTTGAGTGTTCGTGTTTATTTATGGCATGAAACAACTCGGAGCATGGGTCTATCTTATTGATACGTTACAAAAAACTCCACTTGAATCATTTGATTCCTTTTTACCGACAAAAACCCGTACTCGATAAAATATATTATTCCGAGCACGGGTTTTTCTGGTCAAAGCGTATCTTGTCTTTATCACGAGTTATTTTCCTTGGTTAACAATAATTGTCGTTTTGCCAATATTTGCAGCTTCTTCCATTTTTTTTCTCCCCCATAAAGGGAATAAGGTCTTTCGATGGTATACTACTTGTATTTGTTTAATGGAACTCCTCCTAACAACCTATGTATTCTGTTATCATTTCCAATTGGATGATCAATTAATCCAATTGGAGGAGGATTTCAAATGTATAAATATTTTTGATTTTCACTGGAGACTGGGAATCGATGGACTTTCCATAGGACCCATTTTACTAACAGGATTTATCACTACTTTGGCAACTTTAGCGGCTTGGCCAGTTACTCGGAATTCGCGATTGTTCTATTTACTAATGTTAGTAATGTATAGTGGTCAAATAGGATTATTTTCTTCTCGAGACCTTTTACTTTTTTTCATCATGTGGGAGTTAGAATTAATTCCTGTTTACTTACTTCTATCTATGTGGGGGGGAAAGAAACGTTTGTATTCGGCTACAAAGTTTATTTTGTACACTGCAGGGGGTTCTGTTTTTCTCTTAATAGGAGTTTTAGGTATGGGTTTATATGGTTCCAATGAACCAACATTAGATTTTGAAAGATTAGCTAATCAATCATATCCTGTAGCATTGGAAATAATATTCTATTTTGGGTTCCTTATTGCTTATGCTGTCAAATCGCCGATTATACCCCTGCATACATGGTTACCAGATACCCATGGAGAAGCACATTACAGTACATGTATGCTTCTAGCTGGAATCTTATTAAAAATGGGAGCATATGGATTGATTCGAATTAATATGGAATTATTACCCCACGCTCATTCTCTATTTTCTCCCTGGTTGGTGATAGTTGGAACGATACAAATAATCTATGCAGCTTCAACCTCTTTCGGTCAACGCAATTTAAAAAAGAGAATAGCCTGCTCCTCCGTATCTCACATGGGTTTCATAATTATAGGAATTGGTTCTATAACCGACACAGGACTTAATGGGGCTATTCTACAAATACTCTCTCATGGATTTATTGGTGCTGCACTTTTTTTCTTGTCGGGAACGAGTTGTGATAGAATACGTTTTGTTTATCTAGACGAAATGGGTGGGATATCTCTTCCAATGCCAAAAATATTTACTATGTTTAGTAGTTTCTCGATGGCTTCTCTTGCATTGCCGGGAATGAGCGGTTTTGTTGCCGAATTAGTAGTATTTTTGGGTATAATTACCAGTCCAAAATATCTTTTAATGCCAAAAATTCTAATTACTTTTGTAATGGCAATTGGAATGATATTAACTCCTATTTATTTATTGTCTATGTCACGTCAGATGTTCTATGGATACAAGTTATTCAATGTCCCAAACTCCTTTTTTGTAGATTCTGGACCGCGAGAACTATTTGTTTCGATCTGTATCTTTTTACCCGTAATAGGTATTGGTATTTATCCGGATTGCGTTTTCTCACTATCAGTTGATAAAATAGAAGGTATTTTATCTAATTATTTTCATAGATAGTTTTCATTAATGAGAAAGTATTATAATTCTGTGGTTTGTTTTCATTTACTATTTTTTATTCCCCATACAATGGAAAAAAGTGAATTCAAATTGTAATTAGATACATCTCGAGTTTTGGAGAACCACTTCCATAGTTCTCCAAAACTCGCACAAACTTTCATTATATATGGCCTGATATTCTTATCTTATGTATTTCTTTGTATTTTATATATATGTTTATGTAATTTATTCAATTAGATTGTAATGTGAATGAACCATAACTATGTAGACCTATTCCTAATAGATTGATCCCAAAATAGCATATCCAAATTATAAGAAATCCTATAGAAGCTACAAGTGCTGGATTGGTACCTTGAAAATTTATATTTATTCTAATATGCGAATAAATCGCGAATATGGTCCAAGTAATAAATGCCCAAGTTTCTTTGGGGTCCCAATTCCAATAGGATCCCCATGCCTCATTAGCCCATACTGCTCCCGAAAGTATGCCCATGGTTAAAAAAATGAACCCTAAACTAATGATACGATAAGTCCAATAATCCAAACGCTGAGTCAATTGATATTTGTAATAATTTCGAAATGAAAGAAAAGAGGTGTTTTTAAAAACACTTCTTTTTTTATTCAAATATTCGGTCTCAGCAAAGAAAAATGACTTAATTAATAAATTTTTCCTTTTACAAAAAATATCCATGTTTTTTCGAAATGTAATAACTAAAAGAGCGACTGATAATAATGATCCGCATAAAAGAGTTGCATAGCTCAATAACATCATACTTACGTGCATCATTAACCATTGAGATTTTAGAGCAGGTACTAATATTGCGGATTGTCGCATTTCAGTTGAAAGACATGACGTGACGAAGCCTTGAGTAAAAATAACACTTGGTACGGTTATTACGCTTAAATCATTTTTATAATTCCTAAGATAGGGAATCATATGAATAATGGAGAAACTCCACGAAAGGAAGATTAATGATTCGTATAAATTACTTAACGGAAAATGCCCCGAATAAATCCACCGAGTAATTAATAATCCTGTTATAGAGAAAAAAGTGGATATTATCCCTTTTTCCGACGAATCACATAATCCTGCAATTTTGGGGATTAATAAGGTCATCAAATGAATCGTAATCACAATTGAAATGATCGAAAAAGAGATATGAGTTAATATATGTTCTAAAGTCACAAATATCATAAAAAAGGTCCCATTGCCAAATGGAAATCAGGAATTAAATATATTATAGAATGAATCTATTCTGCCCTTTTATGGGATGCCGCCACTCGGACTCGAACCGAGATGCTCTAGCACTGCTTCCTAAGAGCAGCGTGTCTACCGATTTCACCATGGCGGCTTGGCTTACTTGAAATAATAATAGTCGATTCATGTTGAATCGTCGAGATTCGACGATTCAACATGGATCGATGAATAAATACTCGTGTCTAGTCTAAATTAGACATATATATTTTATTTGAATGCTCAATCAATGATCTATCGTCATAGGGTTCAGTTTTAACAATCAATTTTCACGTCCTATAAAATTTTTCCGTAACAGTTAGAACTGGATAGTTTTGCTCTCATATGAGATATAGAACTCAGAATGGAATCATCTTTTTTTTATCTTTTTTTGATGATTTTGTTCATGGATACAAAAAAAATGGATTTTAGTAACGAACAAAATCAAATAACTATACCTACTATTTCATATGTATCACAATTTCATCATTAAATCAAGAAATTTTTCTAACAATTTCGATACCTTACTTATTATTATTAAATATTACTATTCCCTATTGTGTAAATAATTCTACATTTATGATAACATATTTCTCAAATCAATTAGGTTTTGGGGCTAGGCATATAACAAAAGAATTTCAATCTCTATTACAATTGTACTTTTTCCAATTTATTCGATTTTTTTATTGAAAAAAGTACAATTGATAGGAAAAAAACAACCATCTCATGAATTAAATATATATATTCTAATGAAAATAAAAAATAATACTTAGAACCCCGTAGCATCTGTCTATTGCTAATTCTTTTGTCTTTTATCTATAGTAATAATTCTGTCTATAGACAAAAGAATTGGTATTCCACATACCGCAACAGTTATTATTAACTAATATGCAAGAGTTCATTAGTTAATGTGAATCATTCATCTTAAAAAGTTTAAATTTTTTCGTGTTGTGTGTATTCAAATTATTCCAGGGCTTTATTATTTTTTTGTTGCACAAAAAAACTTTTTGAATGCCTAGTAGAAACCGATTTAGCTAAAGAAAAAGCTTTTATTGCAGCTAAATACCCCCTTTTCTTCCAAATATTTCTACGAATACGTTTTTTTGATATAGAAGTGCGTTTTTTTGGAACCGCCATTAAAAAAAAAAGTTACTAATTTTTATTGTTCTATGTGAAAGACATGTATTGTTCAAAAAAATAGATTGTTCTTTCTTTTTATCTATACTTATTGCGCCAATAATAGTTTTATTTTCGTTTTTTTTTTTCATTTTCATAAAACATTTCATAACATACAAATATATAATAATAAATCATAGATAAATTCTATATAACTATATAAATATATACATATATATCATATAACATATCGTATTAACACTGGTTAATACTTGGTTAATACTAAAGTAGTTAAACAAAAGATTCCCTGGATCTTAATAAACAAAAGTTTTACTTATTAGATTTGAAGCCATTTAATAAAATTCGTAACATTTCAAATAAATTAACTAAAATAACTAGGTTTTTCATTTTTTTGAGTCGAGTTATTAGTGGCCAATATGATCCATATTCGAATCAAATATCAAATACTGTTTTGGTGTAACTTTTTCTTTACTTAAATTTAGTATATACTAGTAGTATGATTCAAAATTTCATATTTTGTATCTTAATTAAGTATCTATCTTTACTATTGAGCAGTAATATTTTCTTAGTTATTTGATCATATTATTTGCTATTTGCTTTGCCATGCCAACCGATTGTCATTTTTTTTATTGTTCCCTTGGAATAATTGGTGAATTGAAAACAATGAAATTTTCAATTTATAAAATATAAAATAAGAGAAAAATTCGAATTTCTTTTTTTATGGAACATACATATCAATATGCGTATATAATACTCTTTCTTCCACTTCCAGTTACTATGTCAATAGGATTTGGACTTCTGTTTGTTCCGACAGCAACAAAAAATATTCGTCGTATGTGGGCTTTTGTTAGTGTTTTACTGCTAAGTATGGTTATGGGGTTTTCGGTCAATTTGGCTATTCAGCAAATAAATGGAAGTTTTATCTATCAATATCTATGTTCTTGGACCATCAATAATGATTTTTCCTTAGAGTTCGGATACTTGATCGATCCACTTACTTCTATTATGTCATTACTAATTTCTACTGTTGGAATCATGGTTCTTATGTATAGTGACAATTATATGTCTCACGATCAGGGATATCTGAGATTTTTTGCTTATATGAGTTTTTTCAATACTTCCATGTTGGGATTAGTTACTAGTTCCAATTTGATACAAATTCATATTTTTTGGGAACTAGTGGGAATGTGTTCCTATTTATTAATAGGTTTTTGGTTCACACGACCTATTGCAGCAAGTGCCTGTCAAAAAGCTTTTGTAATTAATCGTGTAGGTGATTTTGGTTTATTATTAGGAATCTTAGGTTTTTATTGGATAACAGGTAGTTTAGAATTTAGAGATTTGTTCGAAATAGTTAATAACTTGATCCATAATAATGGGGTCAATTTAAAATTTGCTATTTTATGTGCCTGTTTATTATTTCTTGGTGCAGTTGCTAAATCCGCACAATTTCCCCTTCACGTGTGGTTACCTGATGCTATGGAGGGACCTACTCCCATTTCGGCTCTTATTCATGCTGCTACTATGGTAGCAGCCGGAATTTTTCTTGTAGCACGACTTCGTCCTCTTTTTATAGTCATACCTTACATAATGAATCTCATTTCTTTAATAGGTATAATAACACTATTATTAGGAGCTACTTTGGCTCTTGCTCAAGGAGACATTAAAAGAAGTTTAGCCTATTCGACAGTGTCTCAATTGGGTTATATTATGTTAGCCCCAGGTATAGGTTCTTATCGAGCTGCTTTATTTCATTTGATCACTCATGCCTATTCTAAAGCTTTATTGTTTTTGGGATCCGGATCTATTATTCATTCAATGGAACCCGTTGTTGGATATTCGCCGGATAAAAGTCAGAATATGGTTCTTATGGGTGGTTTAAAAAAATATGTTCCAGTTACAAGAATCACGTTTTTATTAGGTACACTTTCTCTTTGTGGTATTCCACCTCTTGCTTGTTTTTGGTCCAAAGATGAAATTCTTACTGATAGTTGGTTGTATTCACCAATTTTCGCAATAATAGCTTATTTCACAGCAGGATTAACCGCATTTTATATGTTTCGAGTGTATTTACTTACTTTTGATGGCTGTTTGCGCGTTCATTTTCAAAATTATAGTAGCACTAAGCGTAGCTTGTTCTGTTCAATGTCTGTATCTGTATGGGGGAGAGAACCACTTAAAATAGACAATGAAAATTTACCTTTCTTAATCTTAAAAAGAAATATTAATAATAAGGTATTCTTTTTTTCATTTTTTTCAAAGGGTACATATCAAAATAAAATTTATAATAATGTAATAAATCGGATGCAATACTTTCGTACGTACTTTCAAAATAAATACACTTACATGTATCCTCATGAATCGGAAAATACTGTGCTATTTCCTCTGCTTGTATTAGTACTATTTACTTTGGTCGTTGGATTAATAGGAATTCCTTTTGATCAAGGAGTAATATATTTTGATATATTATCGAAATGGTTAACTACATTGACAAACCCTTTCCAAAATAATTCTGTGGATTGGTACGAATTTTTGACGAATGCTATTTTTTCAGTAAGTGTATCCCTTTTCGGACTATTCATAGCATCCATTTTCTATGGGTCTGTTTATTCATCTTTCCAGAATTTGAACTTAATCAATTTTTTTGTAAAAAGGAGACCTAGGAGAATTCTATTGGATCAAATAAAAAATGTAATATACAATTGGTCATATAATCGTGGTTACATAGATATTTTTTATACTAGGGGCTTAACT